TTAATATTTTTTAGGAATTTAAGGCGGAAATGGACGTATTTTTTTCTTTTAATAAATATCTATTTTGTACATTTCAATTTGAATTAGGAACTCCGCGTACAAGTGGTAAGTCATTAACTACATATACACATCCGGTCATATATGTATTACCATTATGTATTACAAATTACAATAAAATTACAATAACGAGAAAGAGGAGTTTTTAAAATGCGAGATCTAAAAACATATCTCTCCGTGGCACCGGTAGTAAGTACTCTATGGTTCGGGTCTTTAGCAGGTTTATTGATAGAGATCAATCGTTTTTTTCCGGATGCGTTGATATTCCCCTTTTTTTCATTCTAGCTATTGATATGGGAAGGGGAAGAAGATTAGAGATACAATCAAATATCTGTAACTAATCCCTACCCCTCCCTTCTTTTTTTCTTTGTTTTTTCTTTTTTTCTTTTTTTACTTATTCTTTCTAAAAAAAAAAAAAACAAAGAAAAAGCGGTTTCACCCTCAGTGAAACTATGAACTCGGGCTCAGGCTCAAATTAAATTAATAATAGAATGGAAATGCGGTGGTTGGGGCAACAATATCATACAAGATACTTAACTGAAAATGAAATACTGTACGGCAATTAAAAATTATAAATATAGTTAGAAATCATTATATTACTTATTATTTATTACTATATTGATTGCAACAAAATATTTCTTTCATAATTTGATTTCGAGTTACCTGCTTCTATTTTTGTGTCCTTTCTTCTTCCTTGCTTCGGGTCGGAAAATTAAAGAATTGAGTGAATCAAAAACCAAAGGAGGTTCATGGCTAAGGGTAAAGATGTCCGAGTAACGGTTATTTTGGAATGTACCAGTTGTGTTCGAAATCGTGTTAATAAGGAATCAATGGGCATTTCCAGATATATTACTCAAAAGAATCGACACAATACGCCTAGTCGATTGGAATTGAGAAAATTCTGTCCCTGTTGTTACAAACATACGATTCATGGGGAGATAAAGAAATAGATCGAACCGATCGCTCGTGTGTCAGTCTTCCAAGGAAGATGAAAAATTACATATTATATATAACAATATATATATATAATTTATTTGAATTTATTTTTTAATTTATTTAAATATAAACAAATAAATATAAACAAACCAAATCCTATTTCGATCGGATCAAAGATGATGTAGAATTAAGAAATAGGATTGGGATTTTCAGGATAAGGAATAAACAAACCATGGATAAATCCAAGCGAATCTTTCTTAAATCTAAGCGATCTTTTCGTAGGCGTTTGCCTCCGATCCAATCGGGGGATCGAATTGATTATAGAAACATGAGTTTAATTAGTCGATTTATTAGCGAACAAGGAAAAATATTATCTAGACGGGTGAATAGATTGACCTTAAAACAACAACGATTAATTACTATTGCTATAAAACAAGCTCGTATTTTATCTCCGTTACCTTTTCTTAATAATGAGAAACAATTTGAAAGAAGCGAGTCAACCGCTAGAGCTGCTGGTCTTAGAACCAGAAAAAAAATAGGTTGACTCTTCAATTGAATTGAATCAAAATAAAATTCCAATCCAAACTCAAATGCGGATTGACGTTTTTTTTTTTGTTCGAAAAATCGTAAAATCGAAATGTCCTGTCGTAAGAAAAAAAATGGGAGAAGAGGAATAAATATTTTTTATTTAACGTCTTTCTTCATTTTGATGACTTTATCATATTTTATCATACTAATTTCTACTCTACCTTCCCAGAGTTCATTCTCCAGGGAACTCCATTTAAACTATTCCAACGGATTCCTTCCAATCTCTTTATTTTATGATCTCATTGGAAATCATATAAAGACAACTCTTATTTAATATAGCTATTTGTGCAAGTATTTTACGATTAAGAAGTAACTGTCTCTTGTACAGATTGTGTATAAATTTACTATAACTGAAGTATACTTTATTCTCGCGAATTACTGCATTTATCCGAGTGATCCACAACCGACGAAAATCTCTCTTTTGTCTACCTCTATCCCGATGAGCCGAAACCAAAGCTCTTATTTTCTGTTGAGTAATAGTACGAGTAAGTCTTGAATGAGCCCCTCGAAAGGTTGATGCAAATAAACGAATTTTTGTTCTACGTCTTCGAGCTATATACCCTCGTTTAATTCTGGTCATTGAATAAATGAAACTTTGATGAATAACTAATTGATTTCCTTTCTTTCAGTTATTCCCTTCCCGTATCCTAGTCTATTAATAACAAAACGGATTCTTCCAATGTATAAAATTTAAATTCCAATGGCTTTTGCTACTATAACCTTCCCGACCACGATTTTTTTTTTTTTCTAGGTGAAATGCCTAGAAAAAAATTGTATTGATATTAGGTATCAAAAACACATAAAACATAAAAGTAGTAAATATAAATGGATATAGTGGGTTCCATCGTTTCTATGGTTACTTCTTAAACGGTGAGGTCCTCTCTATACACCGGAGCCCTTCTTTCATTTAATCAATGTTATTGTTAACTTGTACAGTTCACACTCTTTGGCTCTACCCATAATTATCCAGTACGAGGTCTTTCACAATGAGATCTACTTATACAGTAACGGTATTTAATTATGAAGATTAGCTGAGTAGCTGACCCTGTTAGTCCGTTCTTGCAAGAGTAAGGCATAATTTTTCTGCTTTTTAAAATAGTATTTCCCCTGCTTAATGGATATCATTTGCTATCAATGGAGAATTCTTTCTCATCTTAAATTTAAAACGGAGTTGATTGGATTTGCACCAACGGAAACCATACATTTGATACCACAATAGAAGGATAGATCTTTTTTATTTTTAGATATTGAATGGAGTTCTTCCATTCTAGTCTATTCACTGGTACTGATCGTTGATACTGGATCAATTGTTTTCTTTCTTTTGTCCTAGCCCATGATCTGAACGAGTCGCACATACACCCTAGTACATGTTCCTCGTCGCTGAGGACATCCCCCAAGAGCGGGGGATTTCGTGACATTTCTGATTGGCTGTCTTGTGTTTCTAATAAGTTGTTTAATAGTTGGCATATTGAATCATATACATAATGGGCTGGTTTAGATCGATCTTAACCGGATGATTATGAATTATTTTATTTCTATATTAATAGATTAATGAATAGAATATTAAATCCGGTAAGAAGATAAAATCTCAAATCATCAATTCGTCTGAAATTTTTGTTATTTTTTCTTTTTTATTCAGTCGCTACAAGATCAACAATTCCATGAGCTTGGGCTTCTGTTGCTGACATAAAAACATCTCTTTCCATATCTTCGGATACAACCCATAAGGGTTTGCCTGTCCTTTGTACATAAACCCTTGTGACGGTTTCGCGCAGCTTCAAAAGTTCTTCCGCTTCCAAGATAAATTCTCCCGTCTGTGCCTCATAAAAAGAACTAGCAGGTTGATGGATCATTACCCTGATGATATAACATAATAAATGTTTATTCTATCTCGCATGATGATAAGGTGAAGAGATAAAGAATAATAAAATATATAATTGAACAACCGTACAGGCATCTTTTACGCATTGCATACGGCTCTATAATGGAATTCGTTTTTACCTTACTTAAATATCAAATAAATTAAATATAGGGTCTATCAGACTCGGGTTGGTAAATGGTCCAATAACCACCCTTCTTTTTGTTTTTGGAGTAGTTCAAAAATACTATGATGGCTCCGTTGCTTTATATATTTATTTCGTCTGTTATTTAGCAATCCCAAAGTTTCTTTTTTTTTTTTTTTCAAATAAAAAAACAAGATTTTTTTTATTTTCATATTCTTTCATAACCTAAATATTGTTAAGAGCCTCCCGGCGTGAAAACAAAAAAGTTTGTGACGCTGAAATAGGCCTCCCGATAGATTAGATAAAATCGGAAATACCTTTTATCTCATACTACTCTTTCGATACATAATTTAAGGGTTAAAAAAATTTATCATATCGAATTCGAAGTGCCATGCTATTATTACTTAATATTCATATTTCATATAGCGCGAAGGCATAGTCTTCTTTTTTCTCTCAAATCAAATAAAAAACTCATTGGCGCCAAGCGTGAGGGAATGCTAGACGTTTGGTAATTTCTCCTCCGACCAGAATAAAAGATCCCATTGAAGCGGCTAATCCCATGCATATTGTCTGTATATCTGGTCGCACAAATTGCATAGTATCATAAATAGCTACTCCGGGTATTACCCATCCGCCAGGAGAATTTATAAACAAATATAGATCTTTGGTATCATCCTCTATACTGAGATATACCATAAGACCAATAAGTTGATTCGAGATCTCGCTATCAACCCCTTGGCCTAAAAAAAGTAATCTTTCTCGATAAAGTCGGTTGATTGGGATAAAGTTGTATCCCTTAGAAACCGTACATGCACCTTTTGATGCATACGGTTCAACAAAAATAACGAAAAAAAAAAAAAGAATCAATGTGTAGATGTAGATTCTAGCGCTTTCTTTTATTTTATTTTTTTTTTCATACCAGGTATAAAGTATAAAAAGGGGCTTTTCTTTCATTTTTCAAAAAAGATGGGTTTTGGCCTGTTTTGTTTATCTATAAAAAAAAATTACTAAATTTATCTAACTAACTTTTCATTGATGTATTGTTTCATCGAGATACAATCTCAATCGCGATGTAATTTTCTTGTTCCTGAATGGGCTTCTTCAATTTTTTTAGGTTTATGCTCTACTCCGAGTAAAGATCCGCCCGATTTGGATTTGCACATATATGACAAATGCCCCAATACCACGTCCTTTTGCTACGACTTCCTTTTTACAATTTATTTCATGTCTTACAACAGATATTCAATGCATTCATCATATTACTCGATTGATTAACTGTTTGAGATCACTTCTATTATAAATATATAAAGAAATAGAATATGATAGAAATAGTAATCATAAATAGATTTTTTACCGGTTTTTTTCTAAACGGAGCCTGGATACTTCATTTTATTGGCCTAACCAAGATAACCATAAATTATTCTAATTGATAATATTAATCTGTATACCCTCCCGAAAAAATGGATCTAATTGAACTTCACGCTCCAAATTTTTGATAATTCAATCAATCTTTCTTGGGCGAAGGGGAGGATATCTCGATCGGGGAAGAGAATGGGGAAATACCATATGACCCAATATATCTGACAAGTCGCACTATACGTCAATCCACAATGCATCTTCCTCTCCAGGACTTCGAAAAGGTACTCTTGGAACACCAATAGGCATTAAATAAAAGAAAAATTAAGTACTATATCTCACTTTGATGTGAAAGCGTAACAATGGATTTAGTGTCCTACTAATATTGGCCTTTATCATATTTTATCCATAGATTGACTAAGTTTATAAAAAAAGATAAAGAAGACAAAATGAATAAAGGAAAATTATTACAAATAAGTCCTTTGAATGATGAACAAATATATATATGCATTCACTCATAGAAAATGGTATCAACTCCCCTACCATTGCGTATTGGTACTTATCGGGTGTAGAATAGATCTGCTTCTTTTTGTTCCTACGAACAAAATAGTTTCATTATTACTAAAAGTAATTGAAAAGAATCAAACAAATCAAACAAATATTAATTCTTTCCCCAAGATAATCCACTAAAAAGAGGGTCCACAGCATAGTTTTTTCCAATGCAATAAAGTTACATTGTGTCTATTTTTCATTGATAAAGGGGTATTTCCATGGGTTTGCCTTGGTATCGTGTTCATACCGTCGTATTGAATGATCCCGGTCGTTTGATTTCTGTCCATATAATGCATACAGCTCTGGTTGCTGGTTGGGCCGGTTCGATGGCTCTATACGAATTAGCAGTTTTTGATCCTTCTGATCCTGTTCTTGATCCAATGTGGAGACAGGGTATGTTCGTTATACCCTTCATGACTCGTTTAGGAATAACCAATTCATGGGGCGGTTGGAGTATCACAGGGGGTACTGTAACGAATCCGGGTATTTGGAGTTACGAAGGTGTGGCCGGGGCACATATTGTGTTTTCGGGCTTGTGCTTTTTGGCAGCTATCTGGCATTGGGTGTATTGGGATCTAGAAATATTTACTGATGAACGTACAGGAAAACCCTCTTTGGATTTGCCTAAGATCTTTGGAATTCATTTATTTCTATCAGGGGTGGCTTGCTTTGGTTTTGGTGCATTTCATGTAACAGGATTGTATGGTCCTGGAATATGGGTGTCCGATCCTTATGGACTAACTGGAAGGGTACAATCCGTAAATCCAGCGTGGGGTGTGGAGGGTTTTGATCCTTTTGTTCCGGGAGGAATAGCCTCTCATCATATTGCAGCAGGGACCTTGGGCATATTGGCGGGTCTATTCCATCTTAGTGTACGTCCACCTCAACGCCTATACAAAGGATTACGTATGGGAAATATTGAAACCGTCCTTTCCAGTAGTATTGCTGCTGTCTTTTTTGCCGCTTTTGTAGTTGCTGGAACTATGTGGTATGGTTCAGCAACTACCCCGATTGAATTATTTGGTCCCACTCGTTATCAATGGGATCAAGGATACTTCCAACAAGAAATATATCGAAGAATTGGTGCTGGGTTGGCTGAAAATCAAAGTTTATCTGAAGCTTGGTCTAAAATTCCCGAAAAACTAGCTTTTTATGATTACATCGGCAATAATCCGGCAAAGGGGGGGTTATTCAGAGCGGGCTCAATGGACAACGGGGATGGAATAGCTGTTGGGTGGTTAGGACATCCTATCTTTAGAGATAAAGAGGGGCGCGAACTTTTTGTACGTCGTATGCCTACTTTTTTTGAAACATTTCCGGTTGTTTTGGTAGACGGAGACGGAATTGTTAGAGCCGATGTTCCTTTTAGAAGGGCGGAATCAAAATATAGTGTCGAACAAGTAGGTGTAACTGTCGAGTTCTATGGCGGCGAACTCAACGGAGTCAGTTATAGCGATCCCGCTACTGTGAAAAAATATGCTAGACGTGCTCAATTGGGTGAGATTTTTGAATTAGATCGTGCTACTTTGAAATCCGATGGTGTTTTTCGTAGCAGTCCACGGGGTTGGTTTACTTTTGGACATGCTTCGTTTGCTTTGCTCTTCTTCTTCGGACACATTTGGCATGGTGCTAGAACCTTGTTTCGAGATGTTTTTGCTGGTATTGATCCAGATTTAGATGCTCAAGTGGAATTTGGAGCATTCCAAAAACTTGGAGATCCAACTACAAGAAGACAAGTAGTCTGATACAATATGCTTTGTTACTTGTTACTTTTCATTTTTATTTTCTTTTTGTGATTTTTAGATGGGGTACCAGATAAATCTTGATTTGAATCACTGCCTTTTCTTTGACTCTTGTTCTTTATTTATCCGGGAGACGATCCCAAATAAACAGGTATGGAAGCTATAATTGTAAACCACGATCGAATCTATGGAAGCATTGGTTTATACATTCCTTTTAGTCTCAACTCTAGGAATAATTTTTTTCGCTATCTTTTTTCGAGACCCGCCTAAAGTTCCAACTAAAAAGGTGAAATGATTTGTCATTATCTCAATTGAAGTACGGATCCTCCCAATATTGGGAGGATCCGTACTTCAACTAGTCCCCGTGTTCCTCGAATGGATCTCTTAGTTGTTGAGAGGGTTGCCCAAAAGCAGTATATAAGGCGTACCCAGTAAAACTTACAAGTAAACCAGATAAAAAGATGGCAACTAGGGTTGCTGTTTCCATGATTATATAGTTTTAAGACATTATAAAGTTTTAAGACCACAATGGATCTATGATAAGATCATTTATTTACAACGGAATGGTATACAAAGTCAACAGATCTTACTGAATATAAAATATTATGGCTACACAAACCGTTGAAGGTAGTTCTAGATCTGGCCGCCCAAAACGAACTAATGCGGGGAGTTTATTGAAACCATTGAATTCAGAATATGGTAAAGTAGCTCCTGGGTGGGGAACTACTCCTTTGATGGGTCTCGCAATGGCTCTATTCGCGATATTCCTATCTATTATTTTGGAGATTTATAATTCTTCCATTTTACTGGATGGAATTTCAATGAATTAGATTCACAAGAACCATTAACTGGCTTTTTCAATACAAAGTGAAGCGTTTAGGTTTCTGATTTTTATCCCATTCTATTTTGGTAGTTTGACCGTGGAATTTCTTTGTTTCTGTATTTCCGGAATATGAGTGTGTGACTTGGTATAAATGATCCTATGGATAGTACAGAGAATGGGTCTGTCATCTTGATAGAGATGGTTTTACTTCGTCGGATATTCATTCTAGTATCTGGAGCACGGAATATATGAAATAGATTACTATTAGAACTATGATTCATACTTAATAGTCAGACCTCGTGTCCGGACTTCAAAAAATTTTTTCAAAGAGTTAGAAGTTATAAATAGAAATATTTTTATTCTTTCAAACTTTCGTTTATGCTTATTTTGATCAAAGGACAAAACAAAGGTTTCTTTGGTTTGGATTTTTAGTCATTATATCTATTCATTGAATAAGTGATGATCCAATGGTTCTTACTCAGGGAATTTTGGGACTTAGACTTAGTTTGAAAGGGTTTTATTGAATCATCGTGGTTTTAGTATGAATCTGAGGTTTTAATCAATTCATAGGGTCTTAACAAGAGAATTCCTATCAATAATAAAGAAAACAGCAGTAAAGCCGCATTACACATAAATAACACCAAAGAAAATAGGTAAATAGAAGATTCAAGAGGCCTATAACGATCAATATATAGACGAATGAGCCGACTTGATTTTTTGGCATTATAACCACAAAGAAGAGCTTTCGGATTTTTATTCTTTAGTATCTTCAAAAAAAAATTGAATCATAAATCATAGAATTAATAAATTTCAAACTTTATATTACACACATCCGTTAGAACTAGTATTTGGGTGTTTCTGTTTGAGCCGTACGAGATGAAATTTTCATATACGGTTCTCCGGGGGGGTCCCCTTGATTTACCTATCTCAATAAAATCTATGATTGGTTCGAAGAACGTCTTGAGATTCAGGCAATTGCCGATGATATAACTAGTAAATATGTTCCTCCTCACGTCAACATATTTTATTGTCTAGGGGGAATTACGCTTACTTGTTTTTTAGTACAAGTAGCTACCGGGTTTGCTATGACTTTTTATTATCGTCCGACCGTTACGGAGGCCTTTGCTTCTGTTCAATATATAATGACTGAAGCTAATTTTGGTTGGTTAATCCGATCAGTTCATCGATGGTCGGCAAGTATGATGGTCCTAATGATGATCCTGCACGTATTTCGCGTGTATCTCACCGGCGGCTTTAAAAAACCTCGTGAATTGACTTGGGTTACAGGTGTGGTTTTGGGTGTATTGACCGCATCTTTTGGTGTAACTGGTTATTCCTTACCTCGGGACCAAATTGGTTATTGGGCAGTAAAAATTGTAACAGGCGTACCAGACGCTATTCCTGTAATAGGCTCGCCTCTGGTAGAGTTATTACGCGGAAGTGCTAGTGTAGGACAATCCACTTTGACTCGTTTTTATAGTTTACACACTTTTGTATTACCTCTTCTTACCGCCGTATTTATGTTAATGCACTTCCCAATGATACGTAAGCAAGGTATTTCTGGTCCTTTATAAAGAATATATACCATCGTGTAATCAATCATCTATCACTTGGGGTAGGAACACTAGTATTTCATTGCTACAAATATGGATTATTGAAAAAAAAAATAAGACATGTATTGGGATATTTCTCTTCAACTCTACAAAAATGTATTATTTTTTTGACACTCATAGTTGAAGTGAATTTTCCGAAGATAAAATGGATTATGGGAGTGTGTGACTTGAACTATTGATCGGGCCTTGCAGATATATGTCCTTATCTATCTGCCACATTTGAATTCACAACAAAAAAATGTGTCTTTGTTCCAACCACCGCGTAAGCCCCATACAGAAGATAGGCCGGTTCGTTTGAAGAGAATCTTTTCTATGATCAGACCCGATCAT